CTTCGCTTGCCATTGAACGGATCACAGGAAAGAACCCAGCAGATAGAATCCGGAAAGAGCCAAGACAAAGATACTGCAGCAGCATTGCACACATTAAGACACCCACGGTTTAGAGAATGACCAGGTCTTACACACCTAAACAAGAAAGACATAAAAGAAATGCCTAACATGGCACTCCCGTGGCAGCTCTGAGAAAGATAGGAGTGAGAGTGTCTCTTGAGTAGAGTAGACTTCCCCTCAGCCTCTAAACTCATGCACAAAAGAGAGTTGATCGCCTTTAAAGTAAGAGTTTTTATCATTTCTTTAAGATAAGTAAGTTAGAAAGCCGATTCCTGCCCTTTTCTTATATTAGCGAAAATCTTTCCTAAAATATTTCAGTTTCTTTATAGTTTGAAATTGTTATCCAGGAAAACGGCTTTTTTTGGTAGAATATGCAATATGGGGGTCAAAACTAGCGATTTCAGCATTATCAACGACAAAATGCAAGAAAGAACTAATGCTTACGCCCTGCTCTCGCTACTCTTATGTTGATTACCGAGACAAGGAAGAAAGATATGTTGGAATCGGATAACTATCAACAATAAAGAAATGATTCCACTTTTGCGGCCTTTCCAGTTCTTTATCCTTCACATTTATTTACGGCTCGAGGGGAGAGAATAGAAGCAAGCATTTTCCCGTTCAGTCGGTAATGAATCAATACGCGGGGCTACTCTCTTCCATGGGAAAGGCAAGTATTGGCTCATATTGGTTGGGTTTTCTCTTTCCGTAGGCGACTTTCCAGAAGATCCTCAAGGTAGATATGCTTTTCTTCTCAGAAAAGACCATCCTTTTTGGGGCTATTAGGTTACAAAGATGTCTGTCGACTCTAGCTGAGATGGTAGGCTCGTAAAGGCATGAAGTGAGCCTCTACAGGGGCTGCTAAGCAGGCTTTCATCAAGATGATAAGGGACGAAGTGACTCGACCAACGGGAGAGGAGATGAATAGGGCGATTCGAGCGATCTTCCCTTTCGACGTAGCGCGTAACACTTGCTGGGGCGGCGCTTGCCTACAACCCAGATTCTTCGTCGGTAGAATAGATTGATTCGAGGAGTACTGATGATATTCTTGAAGTCATCTCACCCTTTGAGTAGGGAGGGAACGGTTGTACTAGAAGGGCTTACGATACCGATAAGAGTAAGACAAGAGCGACTTCTTTTTCGGTCACTGGTCTAGTTCCAGCAGGGGTAGGACAGGAGTACCAGTAAGCAAAAGGACTTCTTTGGGAACTCCATTGACATGCTTACACTACCGGGAGTTTCTTGCGCTTGAAGGTGAAAGGGGCTATCCCCTTCTAATTCATGAGACATTCAGCCCTCTATCCATTGGGATGCTCATAAGAACCTCCGTTTTACCTTCACAGATTCCTATTCTATTCGCTAGAAAGTGAAAGGGTCCTTTAGCATTCCGAGTGATTTCAAAAGACTTTGCTTTATTAGAAAGAACTTATAGTAAGATGTAAACCACTGATATGCCTCACTTTCAAAGCGGAAACTCTTGTAATGAAGGCTGTTGCAGTAACTAAAACATCTTTGACTTCTTTTGTTAGGAAGACTAGCGGATTATCGAAATGAAAGTACCACTATTTGGCACAGGGTTTATAGAATAGCCAGCCAACCTGTAAGCTAGTAGTTTGGTTGATAAAGAGAAGGAAACCGGCCTATAAACCAGTCAAAGACTACCGGTTTAGTTATAAATTAGACATGGAAGTACGCTCGCTGCTTCATTAAAGAGAGGTGTCAGCTTAATCCATTGCCGGAAATCCTTCCTGCTGTCTGCGCTTTCCACTGTAATCTAACCCATCTTTATGCCTACTTACTCTGTAGGAAGTCTCATAGAATCATAGTTGAAAGTACTGATAAAACATAGTAATGATCTTTGTCCTAAAGGGAGAAAGAAGTTAGGTTCTTAGTAGCAGTGGGTATTGGTACTTCCAACGAAGTCAACTTAGATAAGGTTTTAGCTATGGTATCCTCTCTTTAAAGTGAAATCAGGATGTATTTATTATTTCTATTTGAGTTGCCCCTTTCCTCTCTTTCCCTTTGGTCACCGACCCTTACTTTCAATCTTGGCCTTGTGATCCTTCCCCCTCCCCCCTTCCCGTGGTTGAGAACCCTTGCCTTTCTTACTAGATTTCCTGTTGATGGGGAGGCTTGGCAAAGAAGCTTGTGTCGGAAGAGAAGTGTAAAACTAAGCAGTTCGGGCTTAACTTGAACCTGATTGCCCTAGTAGGAGTCAGAATAAGGTTGAGGCTTGTCTTCAAGAACTGACATCTCGGGTCTTGCCATTGCCAGGAGCATGGATGCCGAGAATGCCCTCAGTCTATGTCTGTCTATATAGATAGGCTTTCAGAAAAAAAAAAGGAAAGTAAGCCGTAAGCCAAAAAGAAAGGCTTTTAAGGATCTTCGACTGCTTATAAATAAGCTAATAACAGATCTTTTGCGCCTTTCGAGATGACTCCCTGATTTCCTCCTTAGGAGCAAATCTCTTCTTGACTTGAAAGCCTTCTTCCCGTATTCCTCAACCTAGGATAGATCAATTGACTGTGTAAGCTCTCTAAGGTAGCTATCTATCTTTAATGAGGTTCCTAGTGAAGTCATTCTAATCTTCCCATGGTTCTAACCGGACGCTTATACTAGTGACATTCTATCATCCTGTCTCACTATATCAAGATTAGTAATACCTTTCATCCTAGTTGTTCTCTTTCCTCTAGGCTAGAGAATAGCTTCTTTCTAGATGTATTTATTACTTAAAGCACTGGGAGAGAAAAAAGGACTGTAAGCATCTAGTTTGTGATAGCTTCCAATTGAAGTACCAGCCCCAGGGTTTAGACTATCAGTGCTTTGAGTGTCATCTCATCTGCCCTCCTCTAATCTTCTGTCTCTTCGAGCTGTACCAAAAAAAGAAGTTTCAGGGATTCAATTTGTGATATTACTTATTCTTACTTAACGAGTTACTTACTCAATAGAGCATCTAGTATCAAGAATAAAATCTTTATTACCTTTTGTATTTTGAGTTAAGATAGTATAAGATTTCAAGAGCCAGGGATAGTAGGACTAAAGTAAAGCAAGCAAGGCCTAAAAGGCGAGGTGCTCAGGTAAAGGCTAAGCTTAGTTGGATGAGTCCCGACAACTTATTTCATTCAAAATTTTCTTAGCAACGAATACGTTTTGAACCCTTTCGAGTGAGAGCTTAGGGATATGATTCCCAGAGAGAATTTCAATCTGAAGAAGGCAACTCATCTCCTTAGCAAGAAAGTGAATCGCACTACTGACTGATTATACAGTCTGTTTTTCAAAGGAACTCTTTTTCGAAATCTCGTAAGTAAGAAAAGAAGAAGAATCCGACGCCCGAAATTCCTATTTCTATTAGGCGCACCTAAATATATGCGCCTCTCTTAGAGAAAAAAAACCTTGGAAAAAACATTCTATTGGGTTTGTGTTAAGTTGTTCCTTTCTTCATACAAGTAAGCGTGCCACATGTGGTTAGAGTTTGTTATTATTAGGGTACGGCCGTCGGCTGATCCTTGACTTCTCGCTGATGTCTGTCGCTCTTTCAATAGGGCGGGGCTTGGGAAACTGTATTGAGGCTTGGGTAGACACTTAGAAAAGTCCTCGAAATGGTCTCAAATCACAGGTTTCGAGCCCAACGGGTAAGGCACTGAGATTAGTATATGAGGTACCGATAAAAATGACTATCGTACAATATCGGTATAGTAATAGAAAGTTGAAAGAAAATCCCAGGCGAGAAAGGCAAAACTCGAGCACTCTTCAAATATTTACGACGCTATGACACTGAATCTAAACTGGATTTCGAGGAACGTAAAAGAGAATTTGGCCGGTATCCATGTGACTCTTTCTATCTATATTTCTTTTTTCATATCTCTCTGTTTTTTAAAACTCGGTGTTTCTATCGGGGTTCTCCTTATGGACGAACTCCAACAGGCAGTAGCCCCATTTCTGCATGCTTCGGGCGGGGGAATTGAAGGATTCAATCCACCACCGGCTCCTCCGGACAATTCAGTGTTGATTTGGGCAGACGAGCCTGCCCAGGAGGTTGGCGAAGTCCCGCAAAGGGCTCCTCGAGAAAGGGGGAGGCAAGTCGTCGTATTTGATGAAGATCGGGAGATGCGAAAAGCTGATCAACACTCGACTGAATGTGAAAAGAAAATCCAAGAAATTATTGGGCACGTGCAGACTCATTATGAAAGCGGGGCCGAAGGAGATCAGATTCCTTCAAAGGGGGATATAGAAAGAGGGGTTCAGTCCTTCTTCGCAGATATGTACGAATTCGACGACCATAAGAAGCGTCTGGCACATCTAAAAAGAGCTCTTTCAGCTATCGGAAACCAAAGGACTCGCATTTGGCCAAAGATAAAAGAACTGATTGAGAAGTATACTTGATCCGGTCGTAGAGAGTGATAGTGAAAAAAAAAAGTATACCTCATAAGTTCTGTCCCCTATAGAAATACAAAGCACAACGCTGGTTAATGGATGGGTAGGTGTTCCGTCAATTGGCATAGCCTATGCTAGTATATCAAGAAGGGAGCTATGATTAACCGAATCTAAGCATGTTTCCTAGCCTTCTAACTGATGTCTTTCCGCCTATACAGCGGGTAGCTATAACCTGATTTTGAGACGAGGGTCGGCACATAGAAAAAGCCCATAGAAAGAAGTTTACAGTGAATAGTAGTAAACTAATTCGATGCCGGGATCTATGAAAAGGTTATTCGGGCGTACTCTATGTCTCCCGGGTTGTTTCATAGCAATTGTCAGATTTCAGGTAAGCACATGGGTAAGGCACTTGATGTAGTAAATCTTCAGGGGAGAATACCGAAAAATAGGTATAGGGCTCTTTCGATGAAACATCAAGAAAATCCCAGGTTAGATAGGCTAAACTAGAGAGAACATTATAAAAACGTAAAACAAACCCATGCAAGTCTTATTAAGCAGAAGTATGCACATCAGGTCTTTTAACACTCATACCATCTCTCAGAATTGGGTTGTTAGGAACGTGAAGGATAATGTAGAAGGTACTAATTGGGATGAAGAAAAAACTCTAGCCTTAGCGAATTTCTTTAAGAAGTTTTATGATGATCTAGAAAACGATTTAAAAGTCTCTAAAGATACAGAGGAGAAAAAAACCCCACGCGAGAAATCTAAACAACAAGTATTTGAATTGTTGAAAGAAAATTGCCCTACTGAAAAGGGGTCTCTCTCTAAGATAGAACTCGAAAAGCTGCAGATTAGAATCGAAGAGTTAACTTTAACCTTTAAAGAAGGAGATATCTTTTCAGCAGCCCCTGAGATGACGAAACTGTTAATTAAAAAAGAACTACCGAGTGCTAAAGATTACCTAAGATCTCTTAAGCTTACTGATGAAGATATTGAATTAGTAGAGGAGATGGGTCATTTTAGTATTGAAGCTCTTTTAATACACGTTATTTGCTGTTTATACAAAAGTGGAAAAACACACGTTCGTCTAGCCACCATAATAGATCAAATCGAACGAGCTGTGAGAACACATGCAGGATTGATGAAGTCTAAAAGATCTAAAGGGATGCTATATCCAGAGGTTATCGAACAAGTAGAAGAGGATATCGAGGTCATAGTTGATGATTCTAATATACTTACAGATCGCAGTGTAGATGAAACGACACCCCCTCTACCAGGCAAAAAAGTAAAAAAATACCCTCTAGGTATTGCTTTGGTTGAATTGCTGAATGAAAGGGGTGTACTACATATGAAGTTAGAGAGCGATGATGGTGCTAAAATTATGAAGAAGGGCGGACATTATTATAATCAAAAACCAGTCCTAGTAAGTTGTGCTGTCACAATTGATAAGCTACCTTTAAAGATAAATATACCTATGGTTTCCCCTCCTCTTGATTGGCTTCCTATAAATTCTAAAATGAAACCTAAAACCCTTGCGGATCTAAAGGGAGGTTACTTAACTGGTAGAACTGCGAATCTCGGCGATAAGTATGGGTTGCTCAGTTCTAAGGATGTAAAAAATTTTAGAGTCATTCTGAATGATAATTATCAAGTGTTATGTAACATAATGAACGCTCTACAAAGGCAAGCATTTAAGATTAATGAAAAGTATTTGAGATACATTCAAGATAACTATCAGTTATTAGTTAACAGTAATATGCTTCAACCTAAATTTCTTTGCGATATAGATACAAAGGATATCGTAGATGTATTAAGGAGAGCTTTTAAAGCTGATGCGGGGATCAATCATAGTGTAAGCTTTAGCTTTGTATTAAAACTTTTAATCAAGAATATAGAGCAAGCTCGTTACGAGAAATTCATTCTCGAAATGGCTGAATCCTACCTGGGTTATGATTTTTATATGCCTACCTTTATTGACTTCAGAGGACGAATATACCGCTGTGGTATACTTCACTTTCACGAAAGGGATTTAGCTAGAAGTCTGATTATCTTTTCAGATAAAAAATTGAAGAGTACCATAAAGGAAAATCAAATACTTCTGACAGCTTCTGCTTTTCATTTCAAGTCTTTCAAATCAGTATCTGAGGCTCAGGAATGGATAAAATCATTCTTCTATCCCGCCGTAATGAAAATCCTGAATCCCCATGACCAAGGGGACAGTCTCGATAGTCGTATTCTCAATGAATTTAGTATTGAAGATAAACCAGGCCTAAGCTACGTGGATATAGCAAAAAATGCTAAAAATCCCTTTCAATTCCTATCAAGTATAATGCTATCTCTATGTGAGGAAATACCTAGTTTTAAGTATAACTCTCCTATAACTAAGGATGCTTCGGCTAGTGCTTTTCAAATCATCAGTTTATTCTTATTGGACGAGGATATGGCTAGAACGACTAATCTAATACCCGATAAGGGCGGTATATATCATGATATATATTCTAATATGAGGGTGGGACTTCTGAAATTCTTAGAAGGTAGGTTATCTGCTTCATTATATGATTCAATTCACGATAAGATGACACGCAAGGTAGTCAAATCAGTCTTTATGCCTAAGATCTATGGTAAAACGTATAAGGCTACAAGAGATGATCTCGCTAATCAAATTGGTCATTCATTGACGGATGATGATTGCACTAATATAGCAAAACTCTGCTTTGAATTCTGGAATAACAAATATCCACACTTTGAAGCTTTTATTCAATTAATACAAAATATAGGTTGGTTGACTTCATCATCCGGTCGCCCTGTTTTTTACATCGTTGATTTCTTTACGACTGTCCAAGACTATATGTGTTCTGAGACTGATAAAGTCTGGGTGTGGGATCATACTATTCAAAGTAAACGGCATATATCTTTTAGAAGACCTTCTAACAAAAGGGATAATAAGAAATCTCATATAGCCACTTTTGTCAACTTCATACATCAGACCGATGCTTATATAGCTATGCAGGTTGTATTGGACCTTCTTCAAAAGAGTATACCAATATACACAGTTCATGACAACTTTATAACAACCCCCGGTTATAGTGAGAAAATAGCTAAATGTTATAGTAATGCTTTTTATAATATGAATTCCCCCCTTAATCAAATTAATCAATTTATAATTGAGAATCTTTTTACACCTTTATTAGGGAAGTTACACCCTAAAGTGGAATATAATGTGATCTTAAAAGAACGAGCACTAGCTGCAAATCAAGAAGGTGATAAAGTAAAAAAAAGAAAAAATAAAATACTATCAGAAGAAGAAGTTTATTATCTTAACAGTCAGTGGCTTGAGCTTAGTGAGATAATTCGAATGATTGATCCTGATAAAGTAATACCCCAGGACGTATTAAAAGCTGTTTTAGAATGTAATATGTTACCATTAGATCCCTCTACAGGCGTTGAGTGGACCTCTGGTAAAAAGAAGACATGGGATGAGAAGGTCACCTCAACATTGAAGGCATATGAGAGCGTTACCAAAACAATATGCGGAGATTCTGATTATCCATATAAAAGTGGTAAAAATCATGAGGAGAAATGGGAAAGATTCAAACTGCTATTGAATACAAATAGTAAAAAACCTCTGACTTGTGTCCATTATTAAAAGAAATATAAGCAAAATGAAAAAACAAAACATGAAACAACCAACGTTTCTTATACAGAAAGGCTCACGGTATTACTGTATGTATCCGCAAAAAAATAGTTTGAAAGAAAGAATTAAAGGAACTCTGGATTCTCTACCTGAGAGAGCTATTTTTCAAAAGCCCCATAGTTATATGTGTCAAGCTCAGCATACCTACTCGACAGAGAATCCTCCTATCAACGATGAATACACTCACACAATTGCGGTGATGGATCTTTTAAATCAATATATTTACCCATCTATAGAAAAAGGTTATGCTAAGTTCACAGTAGTCATAACCGCAAAAAAGATCAGTAGGGAAGTGATCACATTTAGCATAGATAAAGCAATCCCTCTCACATGCGAGAATGGGATTTTACTAGATAAAAGTGAGGTATATTCTCGTTTATTTGTGAGTATAAAAAGGATGTGTGAGCTGTATGAAGGTGACTTCCCACTTCAAATTCTAGTTCGTGCCTATTGTACTGAAAAGTTTAAGTATTCAAAGTATAATAACCTATCAGTAGATCAAAGGTCTTCGATGCTTCAAGATATCCTGAATGAGATTATGCTCAGTTTGATCCTAAAGTTTCATTCAATCCGACATAAAAATAGGGTATATACCCATATCACTACCTCTAAGGCTAAATGTGAGAGCACCAAACCATTCATAGTTGCTGATCTAGAGACTGTATTGGTGGATAATGTGCATACTACCTATGCAGCTGGTCTCACTGGTAGTTCCGTCCTGGTAAAGATATTAGACTCTCGTCTATTGATACCTACTTTAGTGAGGACTACTTGGTGTTGAGGATTTTGCTGATCGTAGTGAGAAGAGTTCTCTTTGACCTGATCAATCGTATTGAGGTTTTAGGTCGTCTTGAAAAAGAGACTACTACTGTCTACTTCCATAACTTCAGTCGATTTGATGGCATTCTATTATTAGATACCTAATAACCCGATGTGCTGATCAGTATAGTATCAAACCTCTGATGAGGAATAAGATTCTTTATGAATTGGTGATATCTCGGGGTAAAAAAGTGATAATGCGCTTTCGAGATTCGTTAATGATTTTAAAAGGTACACTGGGTGAACTAGCTTCTAATATGTGCCCTCACTTAGGTAATAAGGGTGATATGGATCTTACTTTATTGAAAAAGGAGAATTTAACTGAGAAGGACAAAGAGGTATTGATAGAGTATATGAAGACGGATATCCTTCTCTTGGGGTGGAGTCATGCAAAAAGCACAAAGCATCTATTGGGCACCAGCTAGATATTGAAAGCAAAATCACTCTTTCATCTCTGGCTCTAAACATCTTTCGTCTGAGATACTACAATGATGAGATCTTTCCAATACACATTCCTAACAAAATGAAGACACCTTCATTAGGAAAGCTTACTATGGAGGTCATACTGATTCTTATAAGCCATATGGTGAGAATCTCTACTACTATGATGTGAACTCACTCTATCCTTTTGTAATGAAAGAATATCCTATGCCTTGTGGTAAACCTGTATAGTATTCAAATCTGGAAGACATGGACATTGATAGCATGTTAGGCTTTATTGAGGCATATGTGGTATGTCCGAAGACAATCCAAAAGCCCTTTCTGCCTCGTTCTAAGACGGGTACTCTGATCTTTCCAACTGGTGAGTTTATAGGAGTCTACTATGGCGAGGAGTTAGTATGCAGTAGGCCTTGGGTACAAGGTGGTCCCTATCTCCAGGCTACCTCTTTGAGAGGAAGAAGTCCTTTCAAAGACTTTGTTAGCTCGCTCTTTTCAAGCAGGTTAGAAGCAAGGAAAGAAGGAAATGATGCTTTGTCCTATGTGTACAAGATCCTTATGGAATTCACTCTACAGTAGATTCGGGGATTAACCCTAAAAGCACAATCACAGAGGTGTGCAATTTCAAAAAGGTACACCGATGTTGTTTCATTCAAGGATTTATACATGGGGATATGTACGTGAAACAACTTCATGCCTGGATTTCAGACCCGTGGCCCTTTAAGGTTAATAAGAGCTTGATAGAATCAAGACACCTTGTCCAACTAGCAGCTGCTAATAAGCCTCAGCTAGGATCTATATGTACCCTTACTATCTCAAGGGATGACTGCTACTACACTGACACAGACAGTGCTAAATTAGCCACTCCCTGAGAATTGATTTCATCTTCAATCTTGGGTATGTTAAAGCTGGAAGATCAAATTGTGAAAGTTTCTTTCTTCACCAAAAGCATAGTTACTACACCTTGGAAGGAAGCACAGTCAAAAAATACAAGGGACCTGCTAAAGATAAGGTCACTCCCGAATGGTTTGAGAAACAGTACACTTAAGAACCATCGAAGAAGTGCAGGTCAAGGTGGATGCAAAATTCAGGATTGATTGGGAAAGGTTGGAGATCAAAAATAAAGAAATCATCTTCAGTTTAGGTCTGAAAGAGGGGTCTAAGGGATTGCCGTATATGACAGTAATAAGAACTGGGTGGATTTCCAGGCCTATTACTATACATGACTTGTCTAACATAGACTACATTAGTAGAAAAGTGATTTCATCACTAAGTGATAGAGTACTCCATCTTGAGAATGAGAGACTCAATGAGAAATTAGAAGAGAGGAATAGAGAGATGCTTTCAAGTTGAAATCACAGATTGAAGTACAGACAGGGGTCACTAACCAAACATTAGTCGAGAAAAAGACTGACATGAAAACAAAGACTGATGAGGAGAAACAAAAGACTGATGAGGAGAAACCAAATACTGACGTGAAAAAAACAAAGACTGATGAGGAGAAACCCCGTGAAAAGACATTCAGGAGCCCTCTGTGCATCTCCTCCATGAATGTGATCAACAAGTATTTTAGTACCAACCTTGAATCTTATAGCACTTGAATCTTATAGCTAGCCTAAAATTGAGTATAGATAGGAAAGAGGTAAGAACCAGTGTCTATTTACGCTGCCTAAAACAAGCTGAGAAGGGATCGAGATGAATGAAGCATCAAGGACATCCAAGACGTACGGAAGAACTTCATATAAAGGGAGTTCTTGCATTGGGGGCTTGTTTGATGATGGGTAGGTTTGTTGTGCTTTGGCCCTCCTGCGGGCTTTCTCATCGAGGTTTCATCGAAACAGGACCATTTTGACTTTCTTTGTGATGGTTCATGTAGGGCTGGGTCTTTCATTCGGGCCCTATTGGGTGGGGCACCCTGTGGGCCAATGCGCAACTTGGGCTTCTTAACGTGGCTCATTTGACGACTCAGTACATGGATGTCACGAGTCTATTGGCATAGAATATGAATCTTTTTCACGTAAGCTGGTGTACAGGTTCATAAAGTCCGCAGCTATAAGCAACAATTTGTTATACGGTCGCCGAGTTTGTTCAAAACAAACAGCCTTTTTTGAGTATAGTAGTCCGCGGAGCCATGGGGCGAGATTCTTTTTCTTAGGCTATAAATGGAGGCTCGAAAAGTGTCTTCACTTCATCAAATTCAAAATCAAAGAAATTGAGTATCATAGCACGTATGGCTATGGATGCTGCAACAGGCTTTCTGCATGAAATGGGGCAACTGCAAATCTTATTCAAGAGAGCCATAGAGCGCTAAACTCGCTTTTTGAGGAGTGTTAGAACACTGATCCTGCCAGAAGAAGCGCGCATTCGCGCTGCCAGAGAGCATATCGAGGATTTGAGGGGAGGCAGCAAGCGCTGCGGGAGGAGCAGCAAGAGCTCATTGTCCGGGTCATTGAATATAAGCACGGAGGAAATTAGTACTTGTATTATCCATTAGTTAAGTAGATGGATGGGGTGTTATGCTTTTATTTAGTATATGTTTTTTAGTATGTGTGTTTGTCGCTTTCGGTTTGTAATGTAATGTTTAATTAATGGAATCCTGCTTATGTATGAATTGTACATTTATAGCAATAAACCAACTATTCAAAATAGTAAACATATTGCCTTTGAAGAGAGGAATAGATGAAACTAAAGAATTGTCAAATGAATAGTCCAGAAAAATCTTAGTTTACAGAGAAGAGAAAAAACAACGATCAAATTTCACATTTTCATAAGAAGCTCTTTGGAACAGTTCTTATGACAAATATTGATTGAATATTGTAGCCTGATACTCTATCTAAGTGGAAAAAGAACTAAAGGGCACTAACTATTGATAAGAGGTTAAAGGAAAAAAAGGAAATAGAGAAAATTCTATTAGTTCACAACAAATTGCAAGAATGTTTGTTTTTGACCTATATTTATTATGTTTTAGGATAGATAATAAAAGATAGAAAAAAGGAGAACTAAAAAAAGAAAAATGCAAAAAAAACTTCCTTTATTTTATATGAATCTCCTTATGATGAGTAGAGCATCCTGTCTAGAAATTAACCAAGGTACTACAGCCTGATTATTCTGGCTTTGA